AGCCAAAGATCTAATTAAAGGAATAATTGGAACTATTGTATCAAGTTTTTTCATAACAATTTCGATTAGAAATGAATTTTCCAACATTTGACTCCGTACCACTGAAAAATTTAACCGCACATTTGAAAGATAGCCCCCCCAAAAAAAGTGAAATGAATGCTCGGATACTAATTGGTTTATATGGATCGTTCCTGGTTGAGACCAAACATAAAAATGACATTGCCAGAAATAGATGAGATAGTATTTCCATTTATTCATCAAAAGAGGGGCATTCTTTGAAGCCAGAATGGATTTTCCTTGATATCTAACATAATGAATCAAAGGATCCTTGAAGAATAATAAGGTAGACGAAAAATTCTTAAAAAAGACTTCTACAAGATGTTCGATTTTTGCATAGAAATAGATTCGCTCAAAAAGAACGCTAAAAGAGTTTAATCGTAAATGCGAGGATTTATTACGTAGAAAAAGGAAGATGGATTCGTGTTCACATACATAAAAATTATATAGGAACAAGAAAAATCTTGGATTACTTTTTGAAAAATTAGAAATCAGTTTTTTTTGAGTAATAAGACTATTCCAATTACAATACTCATAAAGAAACAATCTTAATAAATGAAAGAAGGGGGAATCTTTCACCCAGTATCGAAGGGTTTGAACCAAGATTTCCAGATGGATAGGATAGGGTATTCGTACATCTGAAACAAAATTTAAATATGTAAATTTATCCTCGAAAAAGGAAAAAATGGAATGAATTGATCGCAAATTATTAAAAGATTTTACGATTTCCGCCTCCTCTAAAGAAGAACTTAATTGTCGGGAAAATGGAATTTCCACAATGACGGCAAAACCCTCTGATATTATTTGAGAATACAAATTCTTGTTATACCCCCAAAATTGATTTTTGTTCGAATCGTTAGCAAAAAGAATCAAATGATTCTGTTGATACATTCGAGTAATTAAACGTTTTACAATTAGTAAACTAGATTTCTTATCATAATCCACATTTTCCACCAAAATGGATCGATTTAGATTTAAATCATGACCATAGGCGAGTCCATAAATATACTCCCGAAAAATAAGTGGGTATAGGAAGTTCTGTTGGCGGGACCTATCTAGTTCTAAATATATTTGATATTCCTTCATTTTTCTTAATTCGATTTTGTCAAAGGATCAAAGATTCATTGGATTATCAAATGATACATAGTGCGATACAGTCAAAACAGGGTATTTAATATTCGAATTAGAACGAATATGAATAGATACCATACCTAGAAAATAAAACCATCAACGGACTCTCTCCACTCGCTTTTTCCATCTAATTGTTCTAGGATAACAAGCTAGTTAGAAATCCTTTATTTTATCAGCCCAATCGCTCTTTTGATTTTGGAAAAAAGAAATCTTTATCAATATACTCTTTCTTCTACACATTTATCGCCACCCCATAATAATATAATAATAATATGGAGAATAGCTAATAGTTAGGACTCATAACAAAAATAAATAATCCACTCATGGGAAAAGCTCTTCCCGCATCAAGCACTAATCCATTTTTAACGTACAATTAGATGGGGTAATCATTCGAATGAAAAAATGAAAGCTCGTTGCTTTTTGTTTCCCTATAATTGGAGTTGACAAGCTCTATCCCTTTATTAATTAAACCCAACTGAATCTTTTTTTGTTCCGAGCCAAGAATTCAAACAAAAATTATGGTCGGATCCAATAAGAATGAAATATTTTTGAATTCGCCATTGATACGACATGCTGCTTTCTCCATTCATTCCTTTCTGGATCAGTCGTGGTCTTACAAACTCTACCGAGGGTATGGACGAAACAATTGCTTCATAAAAATGTGTAAAAAATGGAGTCGCACTTAAAAGCCGAGTACTCTACCATTGAGTTAACAACCCCCCCCAAAAAAAATAGGATGTGTAGATACAATCGAAAAAAAAAAGAGATGGACCACCCCTTTGTCTAGAGTGATATACATCATTTTTGTAATTTATTATTATATTTATATCATTTTTTATTATTATATTTATTTTTATTATTATATTTATTTTTATTATTATATTTATATTATTTATTAAATTTATTAAATATATTTATATTATTTATTATTATTTTTCTATTTATATTTACACTTATATTTTATTTACCCAAAAAGGAACTTCATGTTTGTATCACAGAAAATCCAACGAACTCACCATTTGCTGAAGTAAAAAAAGTCTCTGTAACGTGAATAAATCGATCGATTTATTCACGATCGGATTATATTTGTTTGATACACTGTTGTCAATATTAGTGTTGAAAAAAGAATCGAGAAAAGAAACGAATTCAAATTCGAAAATGAAATAAAATGAAATTAATTATTTAATTATATTTATATTATATTTATATTATTATTATATATTATTTATTATATTATTATTAATTTATTATTAATTATTATTATATATATTCTATATTATTATATATATATTTATGTATATATATATTTATG